AAACAAGATCTATAGATTACTAATAGATTAGATTATATGAATATATGAAGTCTCAAAAAATGACACGATTCTATTTAAATACATGTATATCTTACTATATATCTTAATCTTACTATATATCTTAATTAGTTAATTATTTAATATTTTATTTAATATTAAATTTAATTAATTAATTAAATTAATTAAGATTCGAAATCTTTTTTGTTTTTTAATTCTTTTATTCGCGAGGAGCCGGATGAGAAGAAACTCTCACGTCCGGTTCTGCAGTAGAGATGGAATTCATAATCAACCATCAACTATAACCCTAAAAGAACCAGATTCCGTAAACAACATAGAGGAAGAATGAAGGGAATATCGTATCGAGGGAATCGTATTTGTTTCGGTAAATATGCTCTTCAGGCACTCGAACCCGCTTGGATCACATCTAGACAAATAGAAGCCGGTCGACGGGCAATGACACGAAATGCACGTCGTGGGGGAAAACTATGGGTACGTATATTTCCAGACAAACCAGTTACACTAAGGCCCGCAGAAACACGTATGGGTTCGGGGAAAGGATCCCCGGAATATTGGGTAGCTGTTGTTAAACCAGGTCGAATACTTTATGAAATGGGCGGAGTAAGAGAAAATAGAGCTAGAAGGGCTATTTCAATAGCAGCATCCAAAATGCCTATACGGACTCAATTGATTATTTCGGGATCGGGATAAAGGCGAAAAGGGTAGAACTAACAGAAATTAGTCTTGGGTGTGAAAAAAAATTGCTTATTTCTTTATTTTTTTCTTTTTAGACAAAAAATATTTCTTTTTTTTATCCTTTACTTTACATTAAAAGAACAAATTACAAAATGATATGATTCAATCTCAGACCCATTTAAATGTAGCAGATAACAGCGGGGCTCGAGAACTGATGTGTATTCGAATCATAGGAGCTAGCAATCGTCGATATGCTCATATTGGTGACGTTATTGTTGCTGTGATCAAAGAAGCAGTACCAAATGTGCCCCTAGAAAAATCAGAAGTGGTCAGAGCTGTAATTGTGCGTACCTGTAAAGAATTCAAACGTGATAACGGTATGATAATCCGATATGATGACAATGCTGCAGTTGTTATTGATCAAAAAGGAAATCCAAAAGGAACGCGAGTTTTTGGCGCGATCGCCCGGGAATTAAGACAATTTCATTTTACTAAAATAGTTTCATTAGCTCCCGAAGTATTATAAAAGGGGATCGCGCTATTTTATAGTGGGATAGTTGAAAGAAATGGATTGAGAAATAGATTGTATCTCACGCATATACCTTTATTCATAAAATATTCATAAAATATTCATAAAAAAAAAAAAAAGAAATAAGCATGTTGATTATATCAAATTTTGAGTCACCAACTATTTTAGTTCATCATGGGCAGGGACACTATTGCTGAGGTAATAACCTCTATACGAAATGCTGATATGGATAAAAAAAGAGTAGTTCGAATAAGAGCTACTAATATTACCGAAAATATTGTAAAAATACTTTTAAGGGAGGGTTTTCTCGAAAACGTGAGAAAACATCGAGAAAGCAACAAAGATTTTTTTGTTTTAACGCTACGACATAGAAGGAATAGGAAAAGGCCCTCTAGAAATCTTTTAAATTTAAAACGGATCAGTCGACCTGGTCTACGAATCTATTCTAATTATCGACTAATTCCGCGCATTTTAGGCGGGATGGGAATTGTAATTATTTCTACTTCTCGAGGTATAATGACAGACCGAGAAGCTCGGCTAGAAAGAATCGGCGGAGAAATTTTGTGTTATATATGGTAATCTTTTTAATATACAAATTGGACCCAAAATTTACAATTTTTAATTGTAAAATAAAAAAGAAAAGGGACGAGTTGTCTAATATTGTTCCTCCTTCATTAGTTGATACTTCAAGGGGACTTTACCTGGAATGAAAGAACAAAAATGGATTCATGAGGGTTTAATTACCGAATCGCTTGCCAATGGCATGTTCCGGGTTCGTTTAGATAATGAAGATCTGATTCTAGGTTATGTTTCAGGAAAGATCCGACGTAGTTTTATACGGATACTACCGGGAGATAGAGTCAAGGTTGAGGTAAATCGGTATGATTCAACCAAAGGGCGTATAATTTATCGCCTCCGCAAGAAGGATTCGAAGGATTAAATGGTTTGAACACCCCGTTCGCGAGAATACGATTCGAGATGCCAAATCTCAAGAAACTTTTTTCTTCCAAGAAGTAAATTACAATTTAAGAATTTAAGATAAGGAATGACCAATATGAAAATCAGAGCTTCTGTTCGTAAAATTTGTGAAAAATGTCGACTAATCCGCAGGCGGGGGCGAATTATAGTAATTTGTTCCAATCCGAGACATAAACAAAGGCAGGGATAATCACACTCGCTAAATGAAACGATACATAAATATAAATAAGGAATCTGTTTTAATATGAAATGAAATGGATATATCCATATATCTCTAACTCATATTTTCGAGATGATAAA